AACAAAGTAAGCTAATTTTAAGCTATTGGGTTCATACCCCAAATATGATTTAAATAATCCTTTGTTAATTTTTTTTAAAAAGTTAATAATTTGAATAATTACTATTACTGTATTAATTTCTTTATCATCAAACTCTTGGTTTATTTATTGATTAATAATAGAAATAAATATAATATCATTTATTCCTTTAATAAATAATTATAAATTAAAAAATTTAAACGCTATAATTACATATTTTGTAGTTCAAGCTTTTTCATCTTCCTTATTTTTTCTTTCAGCATTTCAATACAACATAATACAAATTGAATTTTTTTTATTTTTAATTAATGTTTCAATTTTAATTAAATTAGGAATAATTCCTTTTCATTTATGATTAATTTCAATTAGAGAAATAATAAATTTTAATTCTATTTTAATTTTACTAACAATACAAAAAATTATCCCTTTATTAATTGCGGAAAAATTTATAAATAATTCATTAATTCCCTTATTTTCAATATCAACTTTTTTTGCATCACTTTTAGCTATAAAACATAAATTAATAAAAAAAATTTTAATTTTTTCTTCAATTTCCCACCAAGGGTGAATTTTATGTCTTTTAGTAAAAAAATTTAATTTTTGAATTGCTTATTTAATGCTATATTTCATTATTTTCTTTAATATTATTAAAATTTTTAATAAATATAAAATTAACTTTTTTTCCGATTTTATAAAAAAAAAAATAAAATTAGAAATTAAAATTAAAATAATTATATTAATAATATCTTTAGGGGGAATGCCCCCATTTTTAGGATTTTTTATAAAAATTGTATCAATTTATTTATTAATAAATTTACAATTAATTTTTATTTTTATGTTAATTTTATCTTCATTACTTAATTTATTTTTTTATATACGAATAATCATTCCTTTTTTTTTTATTAATTTAAAATTTTTTACTTGAAATAACATTTTTATAAATAAAAACATTTATATAAACATAAATTTAATCATTTTAATTATTTTAATTTATATATACATATAAAAAGATTTTAAGTTAAATTAAACTAATTACCTTCAAAGTAAAAATTATTTTTATAATAAATCTTATTAGTAAAAGAATTATATTCATTAATAAATTTACAATTTACCGCCTAAACTTCAGCCATTTTACCGCGATGAATATACTCTACTAATCACAAAGACATTGGTACAATATATTTAATTTTTGGCGCATGAGCAGGAATATTGGGATTAAGTATAAGAATACTAATTCGACTTGAGCTAGGTCAACCAGGAAGATTAATTGGTAATGATCAAATTTATAATGTAATCGTAACTGCCCATGCATTTATCATGATTTTCTTTATAGTAATACCTATCATAATTGGGGGATTCGGAAATTGACTTGTCCCCATCATATTAGGCGCTCCTGATATAGCTTTCCCACGTATAAATAATATAAGATTTTGACTTTTACCCCCTTCATTATTTTTACTAATTAATTCATCTTTAGTTGAATCAGGAGCAGGAACTGGCTGAACTGTATATCCCCCATTATCATCAAATTTATCTCACTACGGCCCTTCTGTTGACTTAGCCATTTTTTCTCTACATTTAGCTGGAGCATCATCAATTTTAGGTGCAATTAATTTTATTACAACTATCTTAAATATACGTTCTATTGGTATATCCATAGAACGTATACCTTTATTTGTCTGATCTGTTTTAATTACAGCCATTCTTCTATTATTATCTTTACCTGTTTTAGCAGGTGCTATTACCATACTATTAACAGATCGAAATTTTAATACTTCATTTTTTGACCCTTCAGGTGGAGGGGATCCTATTTTATATCAACATTTATTTTGATTTTTTGGCCATCCTGAAGTTTATATTTTAATTTTACCAGGATTTGGAATAATTTCTCAAATTATTTGTTATAACACAGGTAAAAAAGAACCCTTTGGAAATTTAGGTATAATTTATGCTATAGCAGCAATTGGTTTATTAGGTTTTATTGTGTGAGCGCATCACATATTTACAGTTGGAATAGATGTAGATACTCGAGCATATTTTACATCAGCAACTATAATTATTGCTGTTCCTACGGGTATTAAAATTTTCAGTTGACTTGCAACCTTACACGGTTCTAATATTAAATTTAACGCTTCAATTTTATGAGCTTTAGGATTTGTTTTTCTATTTACCATTGGGGGTTTAACAGGAATTATATTAGCAAATTCTTCAATTGATATTATTTTACATGATACTTATTATGTAGTAGCTCATTTTCATTACGTCTTGTCAATAGGAGCAGTATTCGCTATTATAGGGGCTATTGTTCACTGATTTCCTATATTCTTTGGGATAAATCTTAATTCCATTTTAACAAAATCTCAATTTGTTATTACCTTTTTAGGAGTAAATTTAACTTTTTTTCCTCAACATTTTTTAGGCCTTGCGGGAATACCTCGACGATACTCTGACTATCCTGATTTTTTCTCTAAATGAAACTTTTTATCATCTTTAGGCTCATTAATTTCATTAGTAGGAGTTATTATATTAATTATTATTATTTGATTAAGAATTGAAGAAAAAAAAATAATTAATTTTTCTAACTTTACAAATTCATCAATTGAGTGAATATTAAATTTTCCTCCCTCAGAACATTCATTTAATCAAAATAACATTATTATTAAATAAACTTATGGTAACTTGATCTCAATTAACATTTTCAGATATAAACTCTCCTATTATAGAACAAATAGTTTTTTTTCATGATTATGCAATAATAATTATTTTAATTATTACAATTATTACAATTTATATAATTATTAATATTATAATAAACAATTTTATTAGTCGTTCTTTGATAGAAGGTCAAGAAATTGAAATTATTTGAACAATTATTCCAGCTTTAACTTTAATTTTTATTGCAATACCTTCTCTTTATTTACTTTATCTTACAGATGAAACATTTAACAATCAAATTTCAATTAAAGTTTTAGGCCATCAATGATATTGATCTTATGAATATTCAGATTTTAATAAAGAATTCGATTCTTTCATAATCCCAGAAAGAGAAATAATAAAAAAATCATTTCGGTTATTAGATACAGATAATAATTTAGTTCTTCCCATTAATATTAATATTAAATATTTAATTTCATCAATAGATGTAATTCATTCTTGAACTATCCCATCACTAGGATTAAAAATAGATGCAATTCCTGGGCGTCTTAATCAATCTTTTTCAGTATCAAGACGTCCAGGATTATTTTATGGACAATGTTCTGAAATTTGTGGAGCCAATCATAGATTTATACCAATTTCATTAGAACTAACTTCAATATCTAATTTTATTAAATTTATTAATTCTTCATTGAATGGCTGATAAAAGTGATGGTCTCTTAAACCAATTTATAGTTAATGTTAACTTTCAATGAAAAAACTAGTTAATTAATTATAACAAAAGAATGTCATTCTTTAATAACTTTAAAAGTGTTTTTTAATTCCTCAAATTTTTCCAATAAATTGGCTTTTTCTATCTTTAATTATTATATTAATAACATTTTTAATAACAATTTATTTTTATTTTTTAAATTTAAAAAATAAAAATAAAATAAAAAATATTCAAAAAATATTTTACAAATTTAATTATAAATTTTAATGATAAACAATTTATTTTCCATTTTTGATCCATCAACATCTCAAAGATTTAATTTTAACTGATTAAGTTTAATAATTTGGTTATTTGTTATCCCCCAAGAATTTTGGGCATCATCTTCCTTTTTTTTAATTTTTTGAAAAATTCTAAGAAAAAAATTTTTTCAAGAAATTAGAAATAATATAAAATTAAGTAAATTTAAAAATTGTTTATTTATTTTTTCCATTTTTTTTTTCATTATAGAAAGAAACCTTTTAGGTTTAATTCCCTACGTTTTTACTTCATCAAGTCATTTAATATTTACAATATTTTTTGCATTTCCTTTTTGAATAACTTTTATTTTTTTTTCTTTAATTAATAAATTTAATATAATAATAGCTCATTTAGTACCAATAGGTTCCCCTATAATACTAAGTTTTTTCATAGTAATTATTGAAACTGTAAGAAATTTAATTCGCCCAATTACTCTTTCTGTTCGTCTAGCTGCTAATATAATTAGAGGCCATCTTTTAATTCATTTACTCTCTTCTATTACAATTTTTAGAAAAACATTATTTCTATTAACAATTCCTTTAATAATAATTCTTTTAGTTTTAGAAACAGCTGTTGCTTTTATTCAAGCATTTGTATTTGCAATTTTAATTAGACTTTATATTAATGAAAGATAAATAAACTTATGATATTTCATCCTTTTCACTTAGTTGAAAAAAGGCCATGACCTTTAACAAGATCAATTTCTGCTCTTTCTTTAACTTTAGGTTTTGTAAGTTTTTTCCAAAATTTAAATTATTTCTTATTATTATTAAGAATTTTAATAATTTTTATATCTTCATTTCAATGATGACGCGATATCTCACGAGAAAGATCTTTCCAAGGTTTTCATACATATTGAGTATTAAACGGGCTAAAAATAGGTATAATTTTATTTATTTTATCAGAAATTTTTTTTTTCATTTCTTTTTTTTGAGCTTTTTTTCACAGAAGTCTTTCTCCAAATATTGAAATTGGCAGTCAATGACCTCCTAAAAGTATTTTTCCTTTTAATCCATTTGAAATTCCTTTATTAAATTCTACTATTTTAATTTCATCTGGTATTACAATTACTTGAAGACACCATTCAATTATAAATAAAAATTATATTTCAACTTTAAACTCTCTTTTAATTACAATTATTTTAGGTGTTACTTTTACAATATTCCAAGGATTTGAGTATTTTCAAGCTCAATTTTCTATTTCTGATAGAATTTTTGGCTCAACTTTCTTTATAACAACTGGTTTTCATGGAATTCATGTATTAATTGGTTCAATTTTTTTATTAGTTTCTTTTTTTCGAATTAAAAAACAACTAATTTCATCAAATCACTTTTTTGGCTTTGAAGCTTCTGCATGATATTGACATTTTGTAGATGTAGTATGATTATTTCTTTTTACATTTATATATTGATGAATTTATTATTTAATTAGTATAATAATTAGTACATTTAATTTCCAATTAAATAGTTTTTAATAAAATTAAATAATTTCATATTTATATATAACTTTAATTATTATTATTAGACTTCTTTTTTTTTTATTTTTTTCTTTGGGCTTTCCCGGGAAAAAAGCCAAAGAAAAAAATTCCCCATTTGAATGTGGATTTGACCCATTTTCCTTATCTCGAGTTCCTTTTTCATTAAAATTTTTTTTTATTGGTATTATTTTTTTAATTTTTGATGTTGAAATTGTAGTAATTTTACCCTTTCCTTTAATAATAATAATAAAAAATTTACATTTTACATTTTATTTTTTTTTAATTAATTTTATAATTTTATTAGGCCTTTTATATGAATTAAATTATAGAATACTTGATTGAATAAAATAATTAAGAAAAGTATTTAAATGAAATAAAATCTAATTTGCATTTAGACATTGGGATACCCTTTTCTGTTAAAATAAAGCGATTATATTGCATTCAGTTTCGGCCTGAAGTTAGAAGTTTTTCTATTTTTTAATAGAAGCCAAATTTAGAGGCGTTTCACTGTTAATGAATTAATTGATTTTTCCTATTAAATATAAGATTAATTATATAGGCTTCTAACCTAGAAATAATGAATAATTCATTTAATCTTTAATTTAAATAGTGTAATTTTAAACACTTAACTTTTTCGCTGTTAAAATTCTTTGCTAGATTTAAATTAATTACAAAAATTGATGCAAATAAAGTAAAATATATTTAAAAAAATAAAATAAAGTTAATCTTTAAATAGTGTAATTTTAAACACTTAACTTTTTCGCTGTTAAAATTCTTTGCTAGATTTAAATTAATTACAAAAATTGATGCAAATAAAGTAAAATATATTTAAAAAAATAAAATAAATTAAAAATAATAGAATAATTCTTTGAGGTAAAATAATTTTTCATGCTATTATTATTAACTGATCATATCGTATTCGCACATAAGTACCTCGTATTATAATAATAATAAATATAATTATTAAAATAGAAAATTGACTTAAATTTCTAAAGCCTAAAAATAAATAATTAGTTAAATATCTAATAATTATCATATTTCCATATTCAGATATAAAAATAATAGCAAATAATCATGATCCATATTCAATATTAAAACCTGAAACTAACTCGGACTCTCCTTCAGCTAAATCAAATGGCACTCGATTTAATTCAGCTAAAATTGAAATAAATCAAATAACAAATGCAGGAAATAATCTAAAAATTAAAGGATAATAAGATTGAAGTTTTAAAAAATAAAACAAATTAAATCTTTGAGGTATAATTGATATTATAACTAAAATTAATGCTATTCTTACTTCATAAGAAATAACTTGAGCAAATCCTCGATATGAACCAATTAATGAGTATTTAGAATTAGAAGCTCAACCTCTAAAAAGGATAGTATAACTTCTAAGTCTTGAAATACAAAGAAAGAAAATAATTCTTATTCTTAAATTTAAAGCAGTATTAGAAAATTGAAAAATTATTCATATTATAACTATTATAATAATTATAAAAATTGGTGCAATAATTTGTAAATTTTTATTTATATAAAATATTTTATTTATTTCTTTTCTAAAAAGTTTAATTGCATCTCTAAAAGGTTGAAATAAACCTAACATTCCTGTTTTATTTGGCCCTTTTCGAAAATGACAATACCCTAAAAATTTTCGTTCTATTAAAGTAAAGAAAGCAATTCTTAATAATACTATTAAAATTAATATTATGAAATAAATTAAATTTAAAATTATTAAAGGAAAGAAAGTTTTCATAAAGGAAGCTTAAATTCCTTGCATTTTTCTGCCACTTTAATAATTACAAAAATTGATGCAAATAAAATAAATAATACTAAAAAATTAGATTTTAAAATTCCTTTCGTACTAAATAAAATTTGTTTTTTATTAAGATAGAATCCAACCTGATTCTCATCGGTCTAAACTCAGATCATGTAGGAATTTAAAAGTTGAACAAACTTCTTATTTTAATATCTTCATTAAAAAAGTATCCTAATCCAACATCGAGGTCGCAAACTTTTTTGTCAATATGATCTATCAAAAAATATAACGCTGTTATCCCTAGAGTATTTAATCATATTTTCATTAATAATGGGTCATTTTAAAATTAAAAAGTTTTTAATATTTTTTAACCGCCCCAGTTAAAATTTAATTAAAACAAAAAATGTATTATTTAAATTTTAAAAATTCTTAGGGTCTTCTTGTCTTTAATTTTCATAATTGTTTTTGCACAAATTAAAAAAATTTCAATTTTTAATTTTAAGAAAGTTATTTTTTGATATTCCATTCTCTTAGCATTCAATTAAAACCTTATTTCAATACCTTTGTATAGTCAAAATACTACAGCAATTTAAAAAAAATTTTCATTGAGCAGGATTTGCATTTATTGTTTAACTAAATGCGTTGTTTTTATTAAACAGTCAAAAAAAATAATTGCCTAGTTCTTAAAAATTAAATTAAATTAATTTTTAATTAATTATTAATAATTATAAAAAATTTTTTTTTACTAATATTTTCATTTTTTTTTAAATTTTTAATTAAATTTAATTTAAAAAAAAAAAATTTTTATTTCAATTTAATTTAATTCATTTATAAAAATGAATAGAAAAATTTTAATTCTTTTATTATTTTTAAAAATATTATAAATTTAATAATTTTTAGCTTATCCCAAAAACCTTTTTTTGTAATTTTAAAAAATAAATTAATATTACAAAATAACATTTAATTAATTTTTTTAACTAGATATTATATTTTTTGATAAGAATTTCACCTCTAAAATTTACTTTATTTTAATATTGAAACATTAGAAAAATTAAATTTTAGCTCAAAATATTTCGAGAAAAATAAATTTTTATTTTTTTTTAAAAACCCCTAATGCAAAAGGTACATTAATTTTTCTATTAAATTATAATAATAAATTCCTTTTCAGTTTTTAAAAATAAAATAAAAATAAAATAAATTTATTAAATTAATTAAATTATTATAATTTTATTATAAAAAAATGGTAATTTATACAAATTTTCATTGTAAATGAAACATCTAATGATTTCATTTTTTAAAACACTTTCCAGTACTTTAACTTTGTTACGACTTATCTTAATAAAGAGTGACGGGCGATATGTACATATTTTAGAGCTTAATTCAAATTAACATTCTATTTTAATTTTACTTTCAAATCCTAAATTAAAATTTTAATTTAAATAATCTCTTAAAAGAATTGTAATTCACTTCATTCTTAAATTTTTACTGCACCTTGACTTAATTTTTTTTAAATTTAAATAAATTTTATAAATTAAAATTAATAATTAATTTAATAGTGGTATACAAATTGACTTAACAAATTTAAGTAAGATTTAGGTGTTTTATCCATTAAAGAGCAAATTCCTCTGAAAAGCTTAAAATACCGCCATAATTTTTTGCTTTCGTAATTAATATTTACTTACAATGTAAAGCTCTAAAATAATAGGGTATCTAATCCTAGTTTATTATAAGAATTTTAATTTTATACAAAATTCAATTAAAAAAAAATTTCACCTTAATTTTTAATAATTATAATTAAATTTATTTTTTAAATTTTATTATAAAAAGAATTTTTCTATTTGTCTAACCGCTGCTGCTGGCACAAATTTAGCTAGAAATTTATTCTAACTCTTAATAATTATTAATTATTTAAAAAAATAAATTTTCTATTATTCGTTTTTTAAAAAATGTATAAAAAAATTAGAATTTTTTCTTTAAAAACCAAATTTAATTTAATTAAATACTAMAAATAAAATAAAATTAATTCGGGAAAATTTAAATTTTTTCAAAACTCATGTCTATCGGTTATCTGGATATATAAAAGGATGTGAGTATGCTAGGATTTAGTGGGCAAATCACCCTTATTTTGAAAATAAGACCTATAATTTGAGCAAAATGTAACCATCTTTTTTTTTTTCCGAATTTATTAATTAGTAGATGTGTACATGACTTAGTATGACCCTTTGTTACTCTCCTATGGGTCAATAAATGAGACAGCCGGTCGTGGACCCTTATTCTAAATAGATGTAATTATATCTTGCGATAGTAAAATGCCTGAAAAAGGATTATCTTGATAGGATAAATTATGTAATTTAATTTACTTTTACTAAAATTTTTAATTAACTTTAATAAATTTAATTATTTTTTAAAAACTCAAAATTTTTTGTGATAACACCCAAAGTTATTTGCATCATTTTTTGTAATTAAAATGTTTTTAAATAATATTTTTACATTTTCAGTGTAATGTTTTTTAATTAAACTATAAAAACAAATAAATAAAAATATTATTAAAAAAATCATACTGAAAATAATTTCAAATTTATTTCTTTTTTTAATTAAACTAAAATTATAATTATTTATAATTATTTTCTTTATTCCTAAAGGTCCTATTATTTCCATTCATGATCAATCATTAATTCTTATTTGTAATAAACGTTTATTATTTCTTAATAAAATGTAACTTGTTAAATTATTTAAATATCATATTTTTATGAAAAATTTTATATTTATTAAAAATTTATAAGTAATTTTTAATCTTTTATTGTATATATAAATGCAAATAAAAATTATTATTATTATTATTATTTTTTGTTGGTTTGATAAAAAAGTAATTGAATAATTAGAAATAATTATTCATCCTATTAAATTTCTTATTACAATTAATTTAAAAGATAAAATTAAAATTGGGTATTTTATAAAAATATTTAAATTATTTACTAAAAATCTTAAATTTGTAATTCCTTTTAATAAAATTATATATCTAAGGCGAATGTTATAAAGAAAAGTAAATAAAATGCCAAGAATAAAAAGAATTATTTCAATTATATTTTGGGATTTTAAAAAAAAAAATTCTATAATAATATCTTTTGAATAAAATCCTCCAATAAACGGAAATCCCATTAAAGATAATATTCCAATAATTATACAACTTAAAATTGTAGGACTGAATTTAAAAAAATTTGAAAGAAAACGAATATCTTGGTTTCCTATTAAATTATGAATAATAAATCCAGCACATAAAAATAACATTGATTTAAAAATAGCATGTACAATTAAATGAAAAAAAGACAAAGAAGTAAGACCTAAAGCTAAAGTTAACATTATAATTGATAATTGACTTAAAGTTGAAAAAGCAATAATTTTTTTTAAATCATTTTCAAAAAAGGCATTAATTCCAGCTATAACTATAGTTATTAAAGAAATTTTTAGTAAAAATCTTCTAAAAATTCTATAATTAAATAATAAATTGAATCGAATAAGTAAATAAACACCAGCAGTTACTAAAGTTGAAGAATGAACTAAAGCAGAAACTGGAGTTGGAGCAGCTATTGCTGCAGGAAGTCAAGCTGAAAATGGAATTTGTGCTCTTTTTGTTATAGCAGCAATGATAATTATTAAACCTCAAATTAATTCAAATTTTTGAAAAGAAATTAGTTCAAAAGAATTAAAATTAATTGCAAAAATAATTATTATAATGATTATTACATCCCCAACTCGATTACTAATAATAGTTATTATTCCTGAATTATATGAATTTACTCTTTGGTAATAAATTACTAAACAATAAGATACTAAGCCTAAACCATCCCACCCCAAAATTAATATGCATATATTAGGCATTAAAATTAAAAGTAATATTGATAAAATAAAAAATAAAACTATTCAACAAAAAGATATTTTATTTTTATCTAATATTATATATCTATATCTATATCACAAAACTATTCTTGAAATTAACAAGACAATAAAAGAAAATATACATCTTATTCAGTCTAATAAAATGTAAAATTTAAATTCATGTCTTAAAATTGTTACTAAAGAATATTCAACAATAATAAATGAATTATTGTATAATAAAAATAAAAGACAAACTAAAAAAAATATTGAAAATATTAAAAGTATTAAAGTTCAATTAATAAAAATTGTTTAATGAAATTTTCATCTATAAAATCACAATTTATAATTTTTTTTAAACTAATTAAACTTTTATAATCATTTTATAAAAAAATTAAATTTTATAAATCATAATATTAAAGGTATAAAATGTAAAAATAATAAATAATATTCTCGAGCAAAAATCATATTTTTTCTAAAAATTATTCATCTTTGACCATGATTAATATATCTGTACATAAATATTGTATAACAAGCGCTTAAAAAAATTAATATTATTATTGGAATTATTAGTAATATTCTAAATTTTATTACTCTTAAACCTAAAAATAATTCTCTAAATAAATTTATTGTTATAGGGGCTGATATATTAACAATTCTAAACAAAAATCATCATAAAGTTAAATTTGGAAAAATTAAATTTATTCCTTTAATTATAAAAATATTTCGAGTGTAAAATCGCTCATAAATTAAATTACTTAGACAAAAAAGACCTGAGCTACATAAACCATGACCAATTATTATTATTAATATTCCATATGAACCGTATAAATAAAATGTTAAACAACCTCTTAAAGCAATACCTATATGAGATACAGAAGAATATGCAATTAAAGATTTAATATCAATTTGAAATAAACAATAAATTCTAATTATTACTGCTCCTCATAAAGAAATTACAATAATAATTATTCCATAATTAATTAAATCAATAAAAAAAAATCTTTTAAATCGATACAAACCATAAAATCCTAATTTTAGTAAAACACCTGCTAAAATTATAGAGCCTGAAATTGGGGCTTCTACATGTGCTTTTGGTAATCATAAATGAAACAAAAATATAGGAATTTTTACTAAAAAACCTATAATTATTAAAATAAATAATCAATTTATTTCTCTAAATAATCATTCATTATAAATAATTATAAAAGAAACTCTTTTTGTTAATATTAATACTAATAAAGGTAATGAGCCAAAAATTGTATATATTAATATATAAAATCCAGCTTGAATTCGTTCAGGTTGTGAACCTCAACCTATAATTATTAAAACAATTGGAAATAGAACTGATTCAAAAAATAAATAAAATAATATAAAATTATTAAATGAAAAACAGAAGAATAATAAATTTATTATTATTAAAATATAAAAAGTAAAAATTTTATTTTGAAAAAGATTATTTAATCGACTCGCTATTAATATTAAAAAAGTAATTCAAACTGTTAAACTAATTATTCTAAAACTTATAAGATCAAAATAAAAAAAATTTATAGTTATCTCAGCATTATTTATTAAGCCTTTTAATATTAATAAAATTATTAAAATTATTAAATAAATTATAATCTGATAAGAATTTATAAAAATAAAAAAACATAAAATTAAAATTATTGGTATATATATTAACATTTAATTAAAGTTATTATTTTTATTATTTCATTTCCATAATAAAATCTTATTATTACTAACATTCTCAAACCTAACCCTGCTTCGCAAACAATTCTAATTAAAAAAGTAAATACACCTAAAATATTAAATATGCAAAAATAAATACAAAGCATTAATAATAAGCTTATATAAATAAATTCAATTCTTAATAAAATTATTATTAAATAATAACGATTAATAAAAAAAACAAAAATTCCTATAAAATATAATATGATTACTAAAAATGTCATAAGTTAAGTTAAAATAATTTAATTTAAAATGTTGATTTTGTAAATCAAATTTGGTTTTCCTTTTAACATCAGAAAAGATTATATCTCAACAAATCTCCAAAACTTGCATACTAATATTATATATTATTTTCTGAAATTAAAATTATTATATTTTTATCAATTATCTGTGCTTCAGTTTTTCACCCAATCATAATATTATTAACTTTAATTTTATTAACATTATTTTTATCAATAGTTTTTTATTATTCATATCAATTTTCTATTATATCTATAATAATAATTTTAATTATTTTAGGAGGGATATTGATTATTTTTATATACATAGTTAGATTATGCCCTAACAAAAAAATAAAATTTAATAAAAAAATTAGAGTCACTTTTACACTTTTATTAATAATAATTTCATATAATATGTATATAATAAAATTAGATTTAGTTTATATTAACAAAATTTACTTAGTAAATTTTGTTAATATAATTATTATAATAATAATTTTTCTTATATTAATATTAATAATTGTTGCAAAAAATTTAAATTGAATTAATGCTCCCATTAAAAAATTTATTTAAACTTATGTTAAAATTAATAAATCCCTTAATTAATTTACCTACACCCTCTAATATTTCATTTATATGAAATTTTGGCTCATTATTAGGCATTTGTTTATTTACTCAAATCATAACAGGTTTATTTTTAGCTATAAATTTTTCAAGAGATATTTCTACTGCTTTTTCTATAATTTCTCATATTCAACGAGATGTTAATTATGGATGATTAATTCGTTCTATCCATGCTAATGGTGCATCAATTTTTTTTATTTTCATATATATCCATGTAGCACGTGGTATTTATTACTCCTCTTTTTTTTTTAAAAAAGTATGAATATCAGGTATTATAATTATATTTATTTTAATAGCAACAGCATTTTTGGGTTATATCTTACCTTGAGGCCAAATATCCTTTTGAGGTGCTACTGTAATTACAAATTTAATTTCAGCTATTCCATATATTGGTATTTCAATTACTTATTGAGTTTGAGGAGGCTTTTCAGTTGATAACAATACTTTAATTCGTTTTTTTACTTTACATTTCATTCTTCCTTTTATATTATTAATATTAGCAATAATCCATATTATATTAATTCATAAAAAAGGCTCAAGAAACCCCCTAGGGGTAACAATAAATTTAGATAAAATTCCTTTCCATCCTTATTTTACAATTAAAGATTTACTAGGAATTTTTTTAGTAATTATAATATTTTCATATTTAATTATTATTAATCCTTACAAATTTATAGATGCAGAAAATTTTAATATTGCAAATCCAATAATCACTCCTCCTCATATCCAACCTGAATGATATTTTCTTTTTGCTTATGCTATTTTACGATCAATTCCTAATAAACTTGGGGGAGTAATTGCATTATTAATATCTATTATTATTATTATTAGATTTTCATTTTCAATAAAAAATAAAATATCTTCTTTTTACTTTAACATTATATTTAAAATTATATTTTGATTCTTAATTAATTGTTTTTTTTTACTAACTTATTTAGGTGCTATACCTATTGAATATCCTTTTGATTTAATAAGAAAAATTGTTACAATTTTTTATTTTATAATTTTTATTATAATTCCTTTAATATAGACTTTTTAACTATATTAAGTATATATTTTGAAAATATAAAAAAGATTGTTTTCTAAAAGTCTATTTATTATTTCAATTGAATTACTTCATAAATAAATTCTAAATTTATTGCAATTTTTCTGCCAAATTGAATTTGCAAATAAAATAAAATTAATTCGGGAAAATTTAAATTTTTTCAAAACTCATGTCTATCGGTTATCTGGATATATAAAAGGATGTGAGTATGCTAGGATTTAGTGGGCAAATCACCCTTATTTTGAAAATAAGACCTATAATTTGAGCAAAATGTAACCATCTTTTTTTTTTCCGAATTTATTAATTAGTAGATGTGTACATGACTTAGTATGACCCTTTGTTACTCTCCTATGGGTCAATAAATGAGACAGCCGGTCGTGGACCCTTATTCTAAATAGATGTAATTATATCTTGCGATAATAAATCTTATTAAAATTAAATTGCAAATTTAAATTTGATAATAATTATTATCTAAGATTTTT